TCTCACGCTCAGTTATTTATGGGGCATTGCCCCATTTTTTATATTTAATGAGCCTATCCTCTCGTCTCTGCTCGTATTACAAAATCTCAAAATGGATCATTGATCCAAGACCAGACCCTTCGGAGGACTCTTCCGACCAGACAAAAATCTGTAATTCTCGGCAAAGTTGTTTTTTTTTGAATCCAACAAATGCTTCTTTTCTTACTTTATACATAGGTCGTCGACTCAGCCTTGTAAAAAGGCGGGGTGCCTATGCGGATTTTTCCAGTAAATGGTTCAAATCTATTTTCTCCATATTTTATCCCTATGAGTGCTCTATATCGGATAAATTTCCAACTACTTTTTTGACACTATCTGCATACTTAGTGGTAGAAAGAGTACCGTGTTGGGCCTCGACTTCAAACATTTTTGCCTTAACCATGCATGTTAATAGTCCCGCATTCTTGGTTGATAGAAAATCAAAGTTGAATTACCAATAAGTCACGAAATGCTATGGTTCGTACATATGATTTCTTAATTTATTCAGAGGTAATTCGCGAGATCGGGCGCCTTTCTTTTTTCTTTCCTGGGTATAAAGAAAAACAAAAGAAAGTGCAGTTGGTTGGATCCAACCTATTTTTGAAATAAACAACTCGCACACACTCCCTTTCCAAAAAAGATCAATACACCAAGTACTACACTTAGATTTATTGGATTTGTTGCAAAAATATCGGTATTTAACCCGAAACTCCCGGCGGATGGCGAGTAACCCAATAAAACGAAAGAATCGGTTACATTTTTCATAGGATTTCCTCTTATAAATAGGACTATAACAAAATCAAACAGAATTCGTTTTGTATCACTTCATCCCTTTTTGGATTGATTTTTTTTTGAATTTCCTTATTGATTTGTAACTAGAGTGTATTATGTAATTTGAATAGAATATAGAATTGGGAAATTTTTGATTATTATTTCAATTCAATGGGCGTTCCAAATAAGAAAAAAGAAAATGACTTAGGATTCTTAGAATTTGGCCCAGCTTTCGTGTCAATTGTGCAATCCCTCCTTTGTTGCTGCAACGCTTTCTAAAAACCAATCAAAAAGGGTTCAATTAGACTAAGAGCGGGAAAGAAGAAAGCGGCAAGTTCACAGCAAGAAAATCAGAAAAAAACTTTTTAATTGATAGGATTAAACAAAGGGATTCGCAAATAAAAGTGCTAATGCCACGACCAATCCATAAATTGTTAAAGCTTCCATAAAAGCCAGACTAAGCAATAAAGTACCTCGTATTTTACCCTCTGCCTCTGGTTGTCTCGCGATCCCTTCGACGGCTTGACCCGCAGCAGTACCTTGACCAACTCCGGGTCCAATAGAAGCAAGCCCTACAGCCAATCCAGCAGCAATAACAGAAGCAGCAGAAATCAATGGATTCATGATAAGTGCCTCACACCAAACTCAAGAATGGTTAATGATACAACCCACCAATGAATTCTGACTTATGCTTAGGATCGATTGCTAAGATCTATATGATTGAAGTCACTCAAAACTTCGTATTGAAGGAATACTAGGATTGAACCAGCAGAACGACTTCGAGATCTCGTTTTTAGTTCCTATCCGTGGAGTTTTTCTCAATCTCAATGCATCTGACTCTCGTTCTTGCATTTCTTTGTTTCGAACCATGCTTTCATTCAATTCTCCACCCTTTCGTTTTCTTCTATATGCTTGATTTCATCTGTGTATTTATTCGTCACAGACGAAACGGAAGGACTTCTATTGGAATCCTCATTGAAATTCCCAGTGGGATAGGAAATCAAATGGATGGGTGGTTCATAGAAAATCAGTCAATATCTACCATATACATTTGTTTCATAGTGTAAACCAACTATTCACACCTTAGATTCATCCGGATTCTAGAATCCTTCTTTGAACCTCCACAAGAGCTGTCTTCTAGCCATTCAAAATATTATCTATATAACTACCCTAAACCCCCTTTATTTTAGAAATCATAATGTTGTAATTCACTGAACAAATAGAAATGGAAGATTCATTGGGAGTATAAATGGGCCAGAACCTGGGGGAAAAAGATCTTTTCTTTTCCTTTTCGTTTTTTCCAAAGCATATCGGAATCTTTTTTGCTACTACTCTAGATCATATATAACGTATTTCTATCCCCCACTAGCTTATCTCGCAATAGCTTATCTCGAGCCGCCCATACATATTACATAGGGATAAGCGAAACAAAGGCTAAAGCTCTTTTCAAAGCGAGTCAATGATGACCCTCCATGGACTCGCCTATATAAGCCGCAGCTAAAGTTGCAAAAATAAGAGCTTGAATACCACTTGTAAATAATCCAAGGAACATGACAGGTATAGGAACCACTGAAGGTACTAAAGAAACAAGAACAAGAACTACTAATTCATCAGCCAATATATTCCCGAAAAGTCGAAAACTAAGTGATAGGGGTTTTGTGAAATCTTCTAGGATGTTAATTGGTAAGAGGATTGGCGTTGGTTGAATGTATTTACCGAAATAACCCAAGCCTTTTTTGGTAAGACCCGCATAGAAATAGGCCACAGATGTGGGTAAAGCTAAAGCAACAGTAGTATTTATATCATTCGTGGGTGCGGCTAACTCTCCCTGGGGTAGCTCTATTATTTTCCGAGGTAAAAGAGCCCCTGACCAGTTAGAAACAAAAATAAATAGGAACATAGTTCCAATAAAAGGAACCCAAGGACCATATTCTTCTCCAATCTGAGTTTTGCTCAAGTCTCGAATGAATTCAAGGACATATTCGAAGAAATTTTGACCGTCAGTCGGAATGGTTTGTGGATTTCGAACAGCTATAGTGGTTGAACCTACTAAGATAGCAATTACGACCCAAGAAGTAATAAGCACTTGGGCATGGACTTGGAAACCACCTATTTGCCAATAGAAATGCTGGCCTACTTCCACACCGGATAGATCGTATAACCCTTTTAGGGTGTTGATGGAACATGGTAGAACATTCATATTGCCCTCTGACAGAAGTAGAACTAAAAAAGGAATTATTTTGATTCCATTATCTCTTTCTCGACTCGCCTACTTGAATGAAGCGTGTATTTCAGATACCAAGGAATCCTCGAAAATCCCCATTGATTTTTCTCTCGTTTTTTTTAGATTCAGGAAAAGGAACCAATTCCATAAACCCATACATTTCCCGAAGTCATTGACTTCTCTTATTATTAATCAACGATTTGTTATAGAGCTAGGATTTGTTATAGCGCTAGAACGGCCCTCACAAATTGCCGAGACTAATTTGTTAAGAATGAATCGAATTGAACCTATAGAGTCATCATTGCTTGGAATCGGAAGATCTGCAAGATCCGGGTCACAATTTGTATCGATTAAACAAATCGTTGGAATTCCTAAAATGACACATTCGCGAAGAGCCTTATAGCCGTCTTGCTGATCAACGACGATTACAATATCAGGCAATTCCGTCATATATTTGATCCCACCCAGATAGGTTTGCAAGTGATATAATTGTCTCTTCAAGATTGCTGCATCTCTTTTCGGAAGACGGTTGAGTCTTCCCGTCTTTTGTGCCGCTCTCAAATTGCGGAATCTGTGAAGTCTCCTTTCTGTAGTGGACCAATTCGTTGACATCCCACCGAGCCATTTTTTATTAACATAATGACACCGAGCCCTTATTGCAGCCGATGCGACTGAATTAACTGCTCTTTTTTTGGTACCAACTATTAAGAATTGTTTTCCCGTACTCGCTGCATCAAAAACTAAATTACAAGCTTCTGATAAAAAACGAGCAGTTCGAGTAAGATTTGTAATATGCATCCCTCTACGCTCTGCAGAGATGTAAGGTGCCATGCTAGGATTCCATTTCTTAGTCTTATGCCCAAAATGAACTCCTGCTTCCATCATCTCTTCCAAATTGATGTTCCAATATCTTCTTGTCATTTATTTCCTCTTTTTTTTTTTTTTAGAGACAAGGTGCCCTAAATAAAGAATAAAGAATTGTTCCGACGGAACCTTCTACCGGAGATTGACCGTTGATACACGGGCCAAGCCATTAATTTCTTTCTATTTGTTATTATCTTTTTTACCAAATCGAATAACCGGACTAGATAGTGAACGTAAAGTTAAAAGGATGAATTTTCTCTTAGAAATCATGAAATCCCGCAAATTAGGATGGATCATGGACTTTCTTTGGGATGCAAGAATCAAATAATTCTCTGTGTTGGAATAAAATATCTCTTATTTCCCCCCCGAATAGATTTTTCTTTTTCATTTCCAAAGGAATGTTGCTGCGTTGCCTTGAACGGTACACAAATCCTTTGAATCCGGTACCAACAGGTATCATACCTCCCAGAACAACGTTCTCTTTCAGGCCTTTCAACCAATCGATACGACCTCGTAGAGCGGCTTTTGCTAAAACCCGAGCAGTCTCTTGAAAACTTGCCTCGGATATGAAACTTTGAGTATTCAGAGACGCCCTCGTTATTCCCAATAGGACAACTCGATAACAGATCGCTTCGTCCAAAGCGCGCGCTGTTCGTTCCGCCCGCAACAATCCTATGAGTTCTCCCGGTGAAAAAACATTAGACATTCCATCTTCTGAAACCAACACTTTTGATGTTATTTGACGCACAATAATTTCTATATGCCTATTATGGATTTGCACCCCCTGGGATCGATAAACCTTTTGAATCTTATTAACCAAAGAGATACGGCTTTGTGCTATGGTTAACTCAGCGCCAATCAAGAATCCCCAAGGAATTCCAAGAATTCTTGTTAGACATTCGTTCCAACCTTCCACCCTCTCTTCTAGGTTCATTGAGATTGAATCAATCGAACGCACTTCTAACACTTGTTCTACTTTTGGAAGACCTTGCGTTATATCACTCGATCTCGATTTTTCATAGATAAATGTAACTACGGTATCTCCTTCGTAAAGGATTGCCCCATAATGGCCATGAACGGTGGCTCCTGGAGTAGCCAAATAGGGCTTAGCGGATCTTATTACTAAAGAGTCAACATGAACAATTATAACCTGCCCAGATTTGAGGCGCGGTCCATATTTGGATATACATACATTTTCACAAATCAACTGCCCAAGGCGAATGATTCTGGATGTCTCTTCACAATAGTCGGGCTGGAGCGAATCCCAATTCAAATTGAATGGATTCAAAATCATGTTACTGCATGGATTGGGATTCGAAAGTTTCCCACTTTCATCCATTAAATAATAGTTAAGTACTTGGAAAGTCTGGTTCAAATTCTCAAGGAGCAAATATTTATTTACTACGATCTGATTCTGAGTTATTAATTGGTAAGATGGAGAAAAATGCGCAATTTTAGGCACAATCCCTAAAGGACCCGACGAATTCCTAATTGGGATTCGGAGATCCCTTTTCCTTTGACTTTTCATTGATTCTTTTCTCACATTGTTGTTAGATTTCAAACCGTTGAATGGCCCCATTCGAAAACAATTAGATGATGACAAAATGATCAAAGACTGGCATTCCTTATTTCGACTCAACAACGTACAACTAGTTCCTTGATGTTGGGTAAGTGATTGTTGAATCCTTCCCTTGGAAGAAAAAGGTTTGAGATTCATACAAGCTACTCCATTATCGAGGATCAATCCCGTCCCTGCCGGATCATTCCTTTTTCTGTTATACGTAGACTTCACTAAGTCCATTCGTAGGAAATTTCGAATCAGATCATTGACTCTTACTTCAACAAAGGAAGCCTGAACCTCCTCTCTAGACGAACCCTTTTTGTCTTGGGCCCAATTCAAAACTAAACAAGTTCGAACTGATTGAATACTTGTGTGAGAAATTCCTCGAATTGTTTTGTCATTTTCATAAAGGAGATACTTGACAACTCTAAGTTGCAAACTCTCTTTTTCCTGCAAGAGATCGGGGGGGAAAAGCGTTGCTAAATGAATCTCGTCTTCTCTTTCATCTGGGCCTACGGGTCGAACCAATACAAAAAACTTTTTCTTGATAGGTGTGATCTGTTGGACATAGATCCCTTTTTTCCATTTTTTTTTAGCCTTTTTTTTTCCCGTGACTGGTAGTATTAAGATGCCACTATGCCCAGATATCTTATCTGTCTCTCCAGGAAAATGGATCTCTCCAGAAAAGATTTTCAGTTTAATCTCCCCCTTTTTTTTCTCTACTCGAACCAATCCGCCTACCTGGCTTCTTATATTGAAAGTAATTCGGGTATCGACTCCAACAATACTATTGTTCCGCACCATTATGGAAGAGGATTCGGGTAATCTATGTACTTCCTTGGGAATGAAAACTTCTTTCTTTTGGTATTTTTGCCTAAATTTTTTGGCTCTTGGAGACTCAATCAAATCCTCTTTTTTGACGATGGAATGCGTCTCTCTAGTCCCAGTCCCATTTTGAGTACTTCCCAAACTGTTTCTTCTGTATTGGGGATCATCAAAATAAGCAAGAATACTCTTTCTACGGAAAATGCCATTTATGGGTATTTCCATCGAGATACCTGAACGAGGTATTAGTTCTCTCTCTCGTTCTTGATTAGATTGGAATGGGATGATGCATCTATTTCTTCGCCTCTTTGCCACTAAATCAGAATTTTCGTGGAGAATGGCAGGATAGCTGAAATTAGAATGACCATTGCATAGGGTTTGATCAGGTCCTGAATAATCAAGAACCCTTCGTACACTTTTACCGGAAGGCCCCGCACTAAACAAATTATATCTCACTTGATCATTAGTCAATGAGAAGCTAGACGTATATCTTCGTTCAGCAGAAAGAGAACGGACATTCATTTGATCTTGATTCTTGTGGAGTGACAAAGGGACTCTACCGGATCTGCGCAGACCCCCTGATAATATCCATAAATGACTTGTTTTTGGTAAGAGATGAACATTCCCATATGTGGATTCAGGTGCATGATAGACATCCTTACTCCAGTGCATTTCTCCCTCTAAGTCAGAATAAATATGTTTTCGAACCTTCTCTTTCAAATTCAAGGTGGATGTTACCGCGCGCATTTCCGCAATCACTTGTTCTGATTCTACATATTGATCATTTTGAACTAAAAGAAAACTTTTTGGTGGAATATTCACATTATGCGTAATATCCTGACTCTCAATAGTGACAGCCAGGTCTAGATAACATAGAAAAGCAGGATGTCCATGACGTGTACGTGTGGGATGAACGAAATCCTCGTTGAATTTTATTTTTCCATTAGAGGGGGCTCGTATATGTTCGGCAGTACCACCTGTGAACACTCCACCGGTATGAAAAGTTCTTAATGTTAGTTGAGTCCCTGGTTCCCCAATAGATTGACCCGCAATAATACCTACGGCTTCTCCCAATTCGACCAGGTCGCCATGAGTGACACTTCGACCATAGCATAATCGGCAGATCCAAGATGTACTCCTGCAAGTGAAGGGGGTTCGAATCGATATTGGTTGTGCTCGAAAGGTTATGAGTCGTTTGACAAGTCCCATCCCAATATCTTGATTTCGAATGGCGATGCATCGCGAACCCATATAGATATTGTCCGCTAATACACGACCCATTAATGTTTGGATCAAAAGTCTTTCTGTCATCATCCCCTCTCGAGGATTCACAGAAATACCCCGGATGGTGCCACAATCTGTTCTACGTACAATAATGTGTTGAACTACTTCAACAAGTCTGCGCGTGAGGTATCCAGCATCTGAGGTTCGTATAGCAGTATCCACAACTCCCTTGCGGGCTCCGTAGCAGGAAATTATATATTCCGTTAAAGAGAGTCCTTCGCGTAAATTGCTTTGAATGGGTAAATCAATCATTTGTCCTTGGGGATCTGACATTAATCCTCGCATACCTACTAATTGGTGTACCTGAGATGCATTTCCCCTAGCTCCCGAAAAGGACATTATATGGACCGGATTCAAAGGATCAGTCATCCGAAAATTCGGATTCATTTCTTGTCGCAAATACTCACTTGTAGCATACCATATCTCAATGGATTGACGTAATTTTTCTACCGCGTGTACATTCCCATACTGATGGTGTTTTTCCAAAATCAAACTTTGTTGTTCAGCGTCTTGGACTAGCCATCCTTTCGAAGGTATTGTTAAAAGATCATCAATTCCTAATGAAATGGATGTAGCAGTGGCTTGCTGGAAACCCAAAGTCTTTACTTGATCCAGGATGTGTGATGTGTATGCCATTCCAAAGTGATCTATGAATCTGCTAATAAGTCGTTTTATCGCAGTTCCATCTATCGCTTTATTGTGAAAAACCAGATCGGCTCTTTCTACCATAAGTACCTCCATATTCCGCTAATGTAGGATTCGACCAACAATACAATAGGTTTGAGTCAGTGATTTGAAGACTTCCTTTCCTCGATCTTGAGTTGCGTAGAAATTCAGGAATTAGAATCCTAGTTGACTCGGAGAGACCCGAATTCCCACGGGTATCATAGAATTACTTAGCTTAGGTCCCCTATGAGCAGGCCCGGCAAAATCCTTGTATGGCTTCTTCGATTTCTCGATAAAAAGAAATATGGCCAACAGTGGTCCGAATGTAAATACAAGGGATTTCTTTTTTTACACTTCTTACTATTAGATAGTGACCAAAAATCTCATGATAGGTACCCAAAGATTCATATTGCACTTCGATGGGAACTTCTTTTGATGCAATAATACGTTGATCGAGTCTCCACCGGAGCCACAAAGGACTCTCTAATTTGATTCGTTTCTGCCGATAAGCCCCAAGTGCATCATAGGAACCAAAAAAATAGGGCTCTTTTTCTTTTGTATACTTATAGTTATTCTCGTCTATTTTCTCGTTTTGATAGTTTATGCGATTCCATGGATTATACCTATTTGCACAAATACCTCGACGATTCCCGATCGTTAATACATAGAGTCCCATAAGCATATCTTGAGTTGGTATGGAAATGGGATCTCCGATAGCTGGAGACAAGAGATTCATATGAGAAAACATAAGTAAACGTGCCTCTGCTTGAGCCTCCAATGATAAAGGGACATGAACAGCCATTTGATCCCCATCAAAGTCTGCATTGAATCCCTTACGAACTAATGGATGTAAACAAATAGCACGCCCTTCCACTAAAATAGGTTGGAATGCCTGGATGCCTAATCTATGCAAAGTGGGTGCTCTATTCAGCAATACAGGGTGCCCCTGCATAACTTCTTGAAGTATTTCCCATACAATTGGTTCTTTTTCCCGAATTTGACTTTTCGCAACTCCTAGGTTGGAAGCAACGTGGTGTCTGAGTAGACCACGAATTACAAATGTCTGGAAAAGCTCTATTGCTATTTCGCGAGGCAATCCACATCTATGTAATGAAAGCGAAGGGCCCACAACAATGACGGAACGGCCCGAATAATCGACCCGTTTCCCAAGCAACGTCTCGCGAAATCTTCCCTCTTTACCTTCAATTATATCCGAAAACGACTTGTAAACTTTATTATGACCGTCCTTCATTGGCTGTCCGCGGAGCCCATTATCAAGAAGTGTATCCACAGCTTCCTGCACTAATTTCTCCTGACACATTATTGAGTCCCCTGGCGTAGATCTTTTTAATAGATTGGTAAGAGTAATGTTCCGATAGATAACTCTTCTATAGAGTTCATTAATATCCGAACTCATGAGTTTCCCCCCATCTATCTGAATGATCGGTCTCAATTCGGGAGGGAGCACTGGTAATAGGCACAAAACCATCCGTTCTGGTTCTACATTTGTTTGAAGAAAATGCTTAGCTAATTGCATGCGTCTAACCAAAAAATCCTTTCTTCTTCTAATTTTTCGATCTTCCCATTCATTACCGGTGGTTCCTTTTTCCCCTAGATCTTTCCATTCTACCAATGAACAATCTATAATAAGTCGCAAATCCAGATCGGCTAATTGTTCTCTGATAACACTAGCTCCAGTAGAGATTTCTCGATTTCGAAAGGTATTGAAGCCTTGAGTAGTAAAAAAAAGTGGGATGCTGTATTTCCGAGATTGAATTTCATTTTCGAATGAGCCTCGTAATCGTAAGAAAGTAGGTTTTTTAGCTACGACCCTAGCAAAAGAAAAATTGGGATAGGTTCCTATAGGATTTCCCCCCTTCAAAATCGGACGTGAAGGTTTCCTCTCATCCGGCTCAAGTAGTTACACCAAATAAAGAAGGGTGTTCTTGTTCTCAAATTATGTTCTCGAAAACCCCCAACCAAACAAGGGTCTACCCCTTACTCAAGTTCCCAGTCAGGACCAACCAACATTTCATTGATTCATTCTTCCTTTTATTTAGATCTTTGATTTCCATTTTTTGAATTCCTTATTCAACTGGGGCCTAAATGAAATGTGAAATTCTTGAGTAGTCTACTTCCCTTCCAATGATGAATCCCCCTCAAATCAAAGAAAAAGAATTCCTTGGAACTCATAAGGGATTTACTTGTCTATGTATCGTTCGATTCGATCTTTTAGGTCCCTACTTCACCTCGACGGTTATGACATGATGTCCTTAAGGCCTATATGCGATGAATAGATCCCTGTAACCATGTCATCGTTGCTTACTTGAACAGATTCTAACAGAAATGGAATGGTAAATTCCACGAAAGAAGTCTTTTTCACGAGGTACAACCAGCAATTCCTAGGTATCGGTTACGGAATCGACCATAGATCAATTCCCTTTTATTTGGGAGTATTAAATACACCCATAATAACTCTGAGCTTCATGGTACTCCTCCCAAGAGACATGTCAGAATCAGGGCATCCCAATCGGATTGAATGGGATGACAGTTTTTCATTCCCAATCTGTAAAATCAGAATTTTGATCAAATCACACATCGCAGTATACTAGGCCTTCTAATTTTTTAAGAGGTTTATCTAAAAGATTCGCGATATAACTAGGAAGACGTTTCAAATACCATACATGAGTTACCGGGCATGCCAGCTTGATGTAGCCCATTTGAGATCTTCGTATCCGAGAATCCACAAATTGGACTCCGCATTGGTCACAAAATTTTGGGTCTTCTTTTTCATCGTCGATGACTCGATAATTTCCACAAGCACAAATTCCACTCTTTATAGGCCCAAAAATTCTTTCACAAAACAAGCCATCTTTTTCCGGTTTAGTGGTTTTGTAATGAAAAGTAGAGGGTTTTGTTACCTCTCCAACTATCTCTCCATTAGGTAGGGTTTTCTTGGCCCAAGCACTTATTTGTTCCGGGGAAACTGATCCAATTCGAAGTTGTTGATGTTTATATCGGTCGATCATAGAATAAAATTTCTAATTCATTTTCATTTCGATCAAGCTTCCTTCCTATTAATCTGGAAATTCTTCTCAGATACAAGGAAATGATTCAATTCCAGAGCCAAAGATCGTAGTTCTCGAACGAGCAATCGAAAGGATTCTGGAGCATCCTCAGGTTTCGGTAATGCTCCTCCAATGATTGTAGTCCCAAGGACTTCCTGCCGAGCTCTAATATGATCAGATTTATAAGTAAGCATCTCTTGTAAAATATGAGCAACGCCAAATCCCTCTAGGGCCCAAACTTCCATTTCGCCTACCCGCTGTCCGCCTTGCTTGGCCCTTCCTCTAAGCGGTTGTTGTGTAACAAGCGCATAATGCCCACTGGAACGCCCATGGATTTTATCATCAACTTGATGAATTAATTTCAGGATATAGGGCTTTCCTATGATAACAGGTTGCTCAAAAGGATCTCCCGTTCTTCCATCAAATAGTCTGCTTTTTCCCGGATACTCGGGTTCAAATACCCATGGATTCGCTGTCTGCTTACTGGCTTCGTATAATTCCGAAAACACTAGTTTTCTCGAAGCCCCTTGCTCATATCTCTCATCAAAGGGCGCTATTCGATAATGCCTGTCTAGCAGATCTCCTGCTAACCCGAGCGAGCATTCAAATATCTGTCCTACATTCATTCGTGACGGGACTCCTAATGGGTTGAAGACCATATCAACCGGTGTTCCATCTTGCAAATAAGGCATATCTTGTCTAGGCAAAATTTTTGAAATGATACCCTTATTCCCATGTCTTCCAGCGACTTTATCCCCTACTTTGATTTCACGTTTTTGTGAAATATATACACGAATCATTTCTGGACGATAACTGGAATCCCCCTTTTTCTGGATCCATCTCACATCAATAACTCGACCTCTGCCACCTATAGGTAGTTTTAGACAAGTTTCCTTTGCAGTGGATACCTGAATGCCAAGTATGGCTCGTAATAATCTATCTTCCGGGGCACACGAAGATTCTTGCATCATCTGAGGCGTTAATTTACCTATTAAAATATCGCCCGTTTCTACCCACGATCCGAGCATCACAATTCCATTTCTGTCTAAATGGCGGAGTAAATGCGCTTCTAAATGTGGTATTTCATTAGTGATTCTTTCAGGACCTTGGCTTGTCACATGAGTCTGAATTTCATATTTCCGTATGTGAAAAGAAGTGTAAATCTCTCCATATACCAGACGTTCACTAATGAGTACCGCGTCTTCAAAATTGTAGCCTTCCCATGGCATATAGGCTACTAATATGTTTTTTCCCAAAGCGAGTTCGCCACCAACTGTAGCAACACCATCCGCTAAAATTTGCCCCTTTTTAATGCAGTTCCCCCGCTGAACCTGGGATTTTTGATGCATACAAGTATTTTTATTAGAACGTTGATACATAAGCAATGGAATGTTTCGAGTGTCCCCATGACTTGAGAAAATGATCTTATCGCTATCGGTATAAAGGATCTTTCCCTCGTGTTCGGCTATCGCAGAAACCCCCGAATCGAGAGCCACTTGGCGTTCCAACCCAGTTCCAACAATGCACTTCTCGGACCGAGAAAGCGGAACTGCTTGACGTTGCATATTTGAACTCATTAAAGCCCGATTCGCATCATTGTGCTCGATAAAAGGAATGAGGGAAGCTCCAATCGAAAAATATTGGAAGGGAAAAATGCTTCGAAGATGAATCTGTTCCCATGCGATAGTCAGGTATTCTTGACGGTATCGAGCTGGAACAATTTGTTCTTCCTGAATGCCCGGATTCAACGCCAAAGAAGTTCCTGTGGATACCATAGAGTATTCATCTCTACTTGATGATAAATAAACTACCCGCGCCTCTTTGGGTCTTTCATAAATTTCAAAAAATGGGCTTTCTAGAGACCCCCCGTGGCCAATCCTAGCATGAATCGCTAAGGATCCAATAAGTCCAACATTGATTCCTTCAGACGTGTCAATTGGGCAAATCCGTCCATAGTAACTAGGGTGGATATCTCGTATACGAAAACTTGCTGTTCGCCCTGTCAATCCTCCAGGACCCAAATAACTCAATTTTCGCCCATGAACGATTTGTGTCAATGGATTAGTTTGATCCAAAACATGAGATAAGGGATGGAGGCCGAAAAACGATTCATAAGTGGTTGTTAATGAAGTTGAAGTTACCAAATTACGAGGAGTCGGTCTAAATTTATGCCTAATTGCTCCACAGAGAGTTCCTCGAACCGCATGTTCTAAACGAACCAGAGCCAATCCGAATTGATCTTGTAAGAGATCCGCTACAGAACGAATACGTTTATTTTTTAAGTGATTCATATCATCAAGTGTACCCATTCCAAATTTCATTCCGATCAAATGATCCACAGCTGCCAATACATCTCGCGGTAACAAAAATGTATTATTCTGAGGTATATCAAGATTCAGTCTCTGATTCATATTTCGTCGACCAATCTTTCCTAACTCACATCTTTGTTGAAAAAATTTCTTTTGTAATTCCTTACATAAGGACTCGGACTCAGAAACTACCGGATCACCACCTACACAAGCAAATTGTTGATAAAATTCCAAAATGGCATTTTCTTTTGACCCGATCGTTTTTTTCTCCTTATCATTCAGGAAAGACAAGAAAATTTCAGGGTAGCAAACATTATCTATAATTTCTTTTAGATTCAAACCCATAGCTGATGATGGAACTAGAATGGATATTTTTTGTTTCCTACTCACACGAGCCCATATCCTTGCTTTTCTATCAATCTCTAATTCTGATCTTCCTCCCCAATCCGATATTATGGTGCCGGTATAGATAGAAATTCCCTTAGGGTCCAACTCTGAACGGTAATAAATACCGGGGCTTTGCAATATTTGATTGATCACAATTCTGTATATTCCATTGACTATAAAGGTGCCCAGGGAATTCATAATAGGAATGTTTCCAATCAATATGGTTTGCTCTTGACTATTCCTACCGGTTTTCCAAATTAATCCCGCAGGGACATATAATTCAGAAGAATATGTGAGTGATTCATACACAGCGTCTCTTTCTTTTATCAAAGGTTCTACCAATTGATATGTTTCTACAAAGAATTGAAATTCAGTTTCTTGATCGGGATCTTCTATTTTTGGGAACTTAGAAAGTTCTTCCATCAAGCCCTGATCAATGAACCTACAAAATCCCTCAAATTGTATCCGACTAAACCCAGGTATTGTAGACATTCCCTCATTTTCATCTTGTAGCATCTTTAGTTTCCCCTTTTTCAAAAAAATCCCATATTAGCTCATTCTTCCTCGAACCCTCCGGGTTGAGTTAGCAATGATGGAATGTATATATATTTTATTTACTAAATCACATGAAATTTGATCCAACTCCATATCATATATGGAATCTAGAAACTAGTAATGGAGAAAATAGAGGTCAAACGAGAAAATTTTATACTCAAATTCGAATTTTCAACAGATACTAATTTCGAAAACAGTCCTAGAAACAGAATTCTGTCGATGAGACTTGTGAAGTCTTGTTATAGAATATCAAAAGACATTCAATTTAGGATATTATGACCCGAATTACGACCCTTTGTTGGTACCAGAAAAAGAAATAATTCAGGATCGGTTCTCTATGAATGAGAGAAAGATAGAATAATCAGGAACAGAATAGAATAGAATATAGTTTTTTAGCACTTCACTTTTTCTCCACTTTTTCACCGATTCCATTGTTCAAATGTTCAAAAAAGGATTCGCAGAGAAGAAAGATAGTTTTACCCATTTGTTATTTGTTTGTTAGTAGAATTCATGGACTCCGGTTAAAATAGGGAAGGGGGGTTGCACCTAAGAAACACACGCAGCTATCGCTATTTCACTATCCGCTACTATCCCAGTTATACTTGGGGCAACACAGGCCAGACCGTGCTATCTGATAATTTCTATTCTACGATTCCATGAATCAGAAGAATTCCCCGAATTCCCTTTAGAGGCATATATAGCTACGATACCTGATTAGGATATCTGTGTCACAATTTCTGTTCTGGGGTTTACAGAGATACAGAATTCTTGTTATAATGGAAAGTGAATTGAAAGCGATTGATTCTTGATAAAGAATGGATACGGATTAGTTGTGTATCAACTTACATTAGATTAAACGCAATTTGAGATCAAAAAACCTTTCCTAAATTCAAGTCAATAGTTAATGGTTCCAACCTCGCCCTACCTTTTTTCTGTAATGTAAAATCCACATTTTCTCTTTCAGTATAAAAAAAGGGGGGGTTAGTTCTTGATGTTTTGAGATTTGAGATACGCTAGAATCAATCGAAGGGAGCCAACTGGATACAAAGAAAGGAGGAAGGATTCCTTTTTTATTTTTTAGTAAAGGGATAAGGAAAGCGGGATTCAAGATGAAAATCCCATAAACATAAAAAAAGGAGATTTAAAGACGAGCCAAAAAAGAGGGGAAAATCTAGCTATGTTCTATCATTTTGGCGACATGGCCGAGGGGTAAGGCGGGGGACTGCAAATCCTTTTTCCCCAGTTCAAATCTGGGTGTCGCCTGATCAACAACAACAACCAAAAAACGAAATCCTTTTTTTTCTGCTGATATGAGAAAACTCAACGCATTTTTGCCCCAGCAGAAGCGGAATAAGATAAAACGAAGACGGCCGGCACTCGCTTTATTCTAAAAATCTGTAGACTCTATTCTATCTCAACCCTTGCGTCTAGGCTAAGGATTCTAGTATAGGAAGGTTCAGCTATCAAGACTTAAGGATTCCCTTACACTATGTCTACTGACTAAGTTTTAGGTTAGATTGGATAGTCGGGTGTGGAATCCTATTATTAGTTCTGGAAAGGGTGGAAGATACTTTGGATACAGACTTACGAGAGTCTCTGAATGCTCAGACATACAATCCAAGATTGGATAGAGAATTGCCTTTGATAGACTCAGATAGACTCAGATAGACTCAGAAAAAAAAACAACGTATTTCTTTTCAGTAACCCCCAATCAAGAATGTAATAGAATAGACCCGACTGTCTCACAGAGACAGTTGGGAGACTTTAAGTATGAGATCAAAGGGGTAGGTAGAGATATGTAATAGGTAGTGCTCCATCTTGATTGTCCATGTTTCTGGGGTCAATAAAAGAAATAGTGGATCTTATTATTCCTACATATTCCGTTAATAACATTCACTTGACAATACTTGAGAATACCAAGGGAGTAACTTGGTCTCTTACTTATGTTTAACGCTTATCGATTCTACCATAAATTTGATAGCTGCTTCTTGTGGGTGGAGTTATTGAATTAATTTCCTAATAGCGTTTGGCGCAGAGTCCCTTTTTGACTCTGCGCCATGGATTCTACTATTATTAGAGTAATGATCAATAATGGAAAAATTCCTTGATAGTCATAGAGATGGGGGACATCATTCACATGGATATAGTAAGTCTTGCTTGGGCTGCTTTAATGGTAGTATTTACATTTTCTCTTTCACTTGTAGTTTGGGGAAGAAGTGGACTCTAGAGGTACGACTCATTGAGTGGAGTTGAGTAATGAAACTTTATCAATTATTTCATATATAATTCTGCAAACCGTTTCTAAAGAAAAACACTTCCATTTCCAAATTCTACTGGAATCGAATAATGGAATCTAGGAATAATAATAATAAAATAACCTATTAATAAATAATATATATATATATTTCAATAATTCCCATGTTCTTATTCTAGATCTTTAGAAAGTACAACTTTCTAGACTAATTGATAGTGTGGTAGAAAGGCTCATAGAGCTCTTTCTACCACACTATACTATCGGATCTTCTATACTGCTAACTTTAGCCCCCTTTTTTCATTTAATACTAATACGTGGGATTTGAATCCCTTTCATTTCTTCAATCATAGATAAGAACTCAAAAGTCACGCTTCATTGAAATTAATCATTTTGACTGACTGTTTTTACATATATAATAAGTAAAAAGGCAGTAGGAACTAGAATGAAAAGTGCAGTAGCAATAAATGCGAGAATATTTACTTCCATAATCTCATCGTTTTTTTTTACAATAACTCGGGATCTAATCCCATAGAGATGAGAAATCGTCTCCGGTAAATTCAATGAGATGAATTGCATCCCCATGATATTTGATATCAAATTGAATAGGATCCGTATCATGAATACCCATATATGCTCTCTCGAATGGATTCATCGTCGAGAATTTCATAGTATAATATAACATAAGAGGATCCTTTATCCATAACAAATCCAATT